TTATTCCAAGGCAAGGATTCAACAATCACTTAGTCAAAATCAAGTAACTATTCGTACGTTGTTGAATAGGAATAAGGACTCGCAATCTTTGATAATTTTGTCATTATCTAATTGTTTTCAAATGGGTCCATTCAACGATGCAAAATATTACAATGTAATAAAAAAAGAATCAATGAAAAGAGATACTCTAATTCCAATTAGGAATTCGTTGGGGCCTTTAGGATTAGGAAGAGCCTCTAAAAGTAAGAATTTTGATTCAATTTACCATTTAATAACTTATAATCAGATCTCGGTAACTAAATATTTACAACTTGACAATTTAAAACAGACTTTTCAGGTACTTAAATATTATTTAATAGATGAAAATGATAGAATTCATAATCCCGATCCATGCAGTAACACCGTTTTGAATCCATTCAACTTGAATTGCCATTTTCTCCATCATAATTATTGTGAAGAAACATCTACAATAATTAGCCTTGGGCAGTTTATTTGTGAAAATGTATGTATAGCGAAAAACGGACCGCACCTAAAATCGGGTCAAGTTCTAATTGTTCAAATTGACTCTGTAGTAATAAGATCAGCTAAACCTTATTTGGCCACTCTGGGAGCAACTGTTCATGGTCATTATGGAGAAATCCTTTACGAAGGAGATACGTTAGTTACATTTATATATGAAAAGTCGAGATCTGGAGATATAACGCAAGGTCTTCCAAAAGTGGAACAAGTGTTAGAAGTTCGTTCGATTGATTCAATATCGATGAACCTAGAAAAGAGGATTGAGGGTTGGAACGAGCGCATAGCAAAAATTCTTGGAATTCCTTGGGGATTCTTGATTGGTGCTGAGCTAACTATAGTACAAAGTCGTATCTCTTTGGTTAATAAGATCCAAAAAGTTTATCGATCTCAGGGGGTGCAGATTCATAATCGGCATATAGAGATTATTGTGCGTCAAATAACATCAAAAGGGTTGGTTTCAGAAGATAGAATGTCTAATGTTTTTTCACCCGGAGAACTAATTGAATTGTTGCGGGCGGAACGAACAGGGCGTGCTTTGGAAGAAGCAATCTGTTACCGAGCCATTTTATTGGGAATAACGAAAGCATCTCTAAATACTCAAAGTTTCATATCCGAAGCGAGTTTTCAAGAAACTGCTAGAGTTTTAGCAAAAGCCGCTCTCCGGGGTCGTATCGATTGGTTGAAAGGTCTGAAAGAGAACGTTGTTCTCGGGGGGATGGTACCCGTTGGTACTGGATTCAAAGGATTAGTACAACGTTCAAGGCAACCTAACAACATTCCTTTGGAAAAAAAAAAAAGAATGATTTATTCGAGGTGAAAATGAGAGATATGTTGTTCTACCACAGAGAATTATTTGATTTTTTCATTTCAAAGAATTTATACGATACACCCAAACAATCATTGCGAGGATTTAATGATTCCTAAGAGCAGATTCTTAACTATTTTCGGTCATTTTTTTTATTTGGTAATAGTAATAAAGATAATAACAAATAGAATAGAAATAAATTAATGGCTTGAATCATGTATCAACGGCTAATATCTGTTAGAGGTAGAAAAGAAGGTTCCATCGGAACAATTATTTATTTCTATTTCAGGGTACCTCGTCTCTTTTTTTTAAAAAAAAAAAAAGAGAGGAAGTGTGGGGAGAGAAATGACAAGAAGATATTGGAACATCAATTTGGAAGAGATGATGGAAGCAGGAGTTCATTTTGGTCATGGTACTAGTAAATGGAATCCTAGAATGGCACCTTATATCTCTTCAAAGCGTAAAGGTATTCATATTATAAATCTTATTAGAACCGCTCGTTTTTTATCAGAAGCTTGTAATTTAGTTTTTGATGCAGCAAGTAGGGGAAAACAATTCTTAATTGTTGGTACCAAAAATAAAGCAGCTGATTCAGTAGCACGGGCTGCAATAAGGGCTCGTTGTCATTATGTTAATAATAAATGGCTCGGTGGTATGTTGACGAATTGGTATACTACGGAAACGATACTTCATAAGTTCAGGGACTTGAGAACGGAACAAAAGATAGAGAGACTCAACCGTCTTCCGAAACGAGATTCGGCTATGTTGAAGAGACAATTATCTCACTTGCAAACATATCTGGGCGGGATTAAATATATGATGGGATTACCAGATATTGTAATAATCGTTGATCAGCAAGAAGAATATACGGCTCTTCGAGAATGTATCATTTTGGGAATTCCAACGATTTGTTTAATCGATACAAATTGTGACCCCGATCTCGCAGATATTTCGATTCCAGCAAATGATGACGCTATAGCTTCAATCCGATTAATTCTTAACAAATTAGTATTTGCAATTTGTGAGGGTCGTTCTAGCTATATACGAAATACGTGATTAATAATAAGATAAATAAATTATTTTTGGAACTCCATTTTTGTAACTCCATAGATTTATGAAATCGGTTACAATTTTTTAATCGCGCAAAAGAGATACAAGTAACTTAGGGGTATTATGTGATTAGTTGATATCAAAAATATATAATTCAAGTAGGCAAGTCAAAAATAGATGGTTGAATCAAAATAATTCTTTTTTTTTTAAGTTCTATTTCTTTCAGAGGGCAATATGAATGTTCTATTATGTTCTATCAACACACTAAAAGGGCTATACGATATATCTGGTGTGGAAGTTGGCCAACATTTGTATTGGCAAATAGGAGGTTTTCAAGTCCATGCCCAAGTACTTATTACTTCTTGGGTTGTAATTGCTATCTTATTAGGTTCAGCCATTATAGCTGTTCGTAATCCACAAACCATTCCTACTGACAGTCAGAATTTCTTCGAATATGTCCTTGAATTCATTCGAGACGTGAGCAAAACTCAGATTGGAGAAGAATACGGTCCATGGGTTTCCTTTATTGGAACTTTGTTTCTATTTATTTTTGTTTCGAATTGGTCAGGTGCTCTTTTACCTTGGAAAATCATACAGTTACCTCATGGGGAATTAGCCGCACCTACAAATGATATAAATACTACCGTTGCTTTAGCTTTACTCACGTCAGTAGCATATTTCTATGCGGGTCTTACCAAAAAAGGATTAGGTTATTTCGGTAAATACATTCAACCAACTCCAATCCTTTTACCCATTAATATCTTAGAAGATTTTACAAAACCCTTATCACTTAGTTTTCGACTTTTCGGAAATATATTAGCTGATGAATTAGTAGTTGTTGTTCTTGTTTCTTTAGTACCTTCAGTGGTTCCTATACCTGTCATGTTACTTGGATTATTTACAAGCGGTATTCAAGCTCTTATTTTTGCAACTTTAGCTGCGGCTTATATAGGCGAATCCATGGAGGGTCATCATTGACTAGTTTTCGAAATAGGCTTTTTTTAGCTTAAGACTTACGCAATATATGCGCGGATCAAGATAATCTGCTTAGGGAACATAACATAATATATAAATCAATTTATATTATAGAATATATTCTATAATATAAATAAGATATATACGATCTAGAGAGGAATAGTAAAAAAAGCTTAAGATCTTAGAGATATTAGGGAGTTGCAACAAACAGGGAAGTAAAAAAAAGGAAAGAGATCTAAAAGATCTTTTTCCTAAAATTCCAGTTAGGTCCATTTATACCCCCTCCAATGAATATTCTCTTTATATTGTTTTGTTCATTTAATTCCAATATTCAACATTATTAGCTATTAGTAATCATAATCTGAATAATAATTTGGATACTATTACTTATAGTATTATGGCGTGCTATTCTTTAAAAAGATGTTATTGTTATATAGAATGATGCCCATTCAAGTTGATTTCATCCAATTCAACGATTGACCAAAAGATGATTTTAATAAATAATAAATTACATTAACTTAGATCAATCAAATACTACTATTTCGATGTAATGATTCGATCTAAGGAATTTGTCCATGTAGATTGATTGTTCCCATGTAGTCGAATAAAAAAAGAAAAATATAGAAAAAAAGAGTTCAATTTATAAAAAAAAATGGATTAAGGAGATGCCGAACTAGATGTATGTAATCTAATTGCTATAAGACAACTCTTGTGAATCTTTCGAAGAATTATTCTAGAATCCGATTGAATGTAAGATATGAATAGTTGATTTACGTTATGGAAGAAACACATGTATATGTGATATTAGATATTAATTAGTTATATATGAAGTAAAAATATATCTAATTAATATAATATCTAATACTGTGAATTTAGATAGGGATTCCAATAGAAGTCCTTCCCTTTCGTTTGTAATTGTGAATGAAATATTTATTCAATGAATAAAGTGAATATTGAATGAATAAATAGATTCAATCAAGAAAAAAAAACTAAAAATTGGAATGGTTTTGAAAAAAGAAAGAAATGGAAGAAAAAAAGTCATATGGATTCACAAAAATTATGTGAATAGAAACTAAAAAAGAAATATGGAAGTAGTTCTAATGATTCAATAATATTATTACTTCAATTCAGAGTTCTTAGTTCCTTCGACTGTATAGATCTTAGCGATGGAATAATTAAGTCATAATTTCTTTGTTGATCGTATCATTAACTATTTACTTATTTTGGTGTGAGGAACTTATCATGAATCCACTGATTTCTGCCGCTTCCGTTATTGCTGCTGGGTTGGCCGTCGGTCTTGCTTCTATTGGACCTGGGGTTGGTCAAGGTACTGCTGCGGGCCAAGCTGTAGAAGGGATCGCGAGACAGCCCGAGGCGGAGGGAAAAATACGAGGTACTTTATTGCTTAGTTTGGCTTTTATGGAAGCTTTAACAATTTATGGACTGGTTGTAGCCTTAGCGCTTTTATTTGCGAATCCCTTTGTTTAATCCTATAACAATACCTATTTTTTCTTAGGTTATTTCCTTGGACTTACCACTCCCGCTTTTTCGAATTATATTAAGATTTCACTCCTACAATTATTTATTTGTTGGGACAATAAACCATGGGGAAGGACTGATTGGAGGATGAGAAATTAGCATACCGACTCGC